CGCATCGTTAGCTTGGAAGGCTAGGGGTTATAGTCGACGTTGATTCATAATTTTTAACGTCTCTAATTCAAAACTGAACGTGAAACTTTTGTTTCATTCGGCTCCTTTATGGAAGATGGAAAAATTACCAGATTAAGACATGAACGAAATAAAAAAAAATTCCACCCATAACATCTATGTCAGCTTTTTTGTCTAAATGTATTCAGAACAACCCGCTTTCTAGACGATCCCTATAGAAAAGAGGGGGATTATATTATAACAATCTTTCTAGTTACTTCGTTCTCTATTTCTATTTGAGAGAATCCTTAGGAAAAGCATTTTGTTTCCACCGAGCTAAAACAATTTGTCGATGTCTCTAGTAAACCAAAGTCATTGTTTAATAGCTATTTTGCTTCAATTTCCCTAATACAAATTAGGGATTAAAGATTTAGTTACGATTAGAAATAAACTTTCTATCTTTATCCATGGATCCTTTACTCATACTCATTCAATTAGAAATATTGATCCAATTAAAAAAAATTATGTTTCGTAATCTCATAATCCAATTTTTCAATTTTTAATTGATTCTTGGATACAAATCACGAGAATGTATATTCTTCCTCGAATTTTTCATTGAGAGGTAAAGGATTAAATCCTTTTAAGAAATAAAGTTTTTGATCGGAATGGAATATTAATCAAACCGAAGGACCCCTTAACTATGTAAGGGATTATAGAACGAATCACACTTTTACCACTAAACTATACCCGCTACAATCCGATTATTGTATATAAATGAACCTTTTGTCGAACAAGAAGGTCGTAATAAAAAGTCAAAAGAAAAGATAGGATTATAAAATAATCATAAAAATTAGCGTGTTTACGTGTTGTATCAGAGAAGAGATTAGGAAAAGAAAATTCATTTAATTTAAATAACTAAATAACAAGTGTTTTTTGACGGAGGTTTTTGACCTAGACGTCTCGACAAAACTAGGTAAGTAAACCATAGCATACATGAAAATGGATTGTGCAAGAATCCACAGTTACTTTATTCCTTTTATTCCAGTAAAGTAAATAAATAAGAAATAGAAAAAATTAAGATAAGAAATGACACTTTAGATTCGATATCATTTGATTCTATATCAAAGAAATCAAAATAGTTATTTATTATTTTTCCAATCGTAATAACAAGCAAGTGCTTTAGTTTTCAAATTAAATAAAATGATTTATTTACGATTCCTTGGAACAAAAAGGGCGGGCCCGGCCTGGTCAGTACTTAGCCGGGCCGTGGAACTAAAAAGCCCCTTTGGATGAAAAAAAATATTATGTTATTACGTAAGGGCTTTTTCAAGCCTTATTTTTTATAATGTAACCATAGTATTATCCTTTTTCAATTTAGAGGAGAGATGGCTGAGTGGACTAAAGCGTCGGATTGCTAATCCGTTGTACGAGTTTTTCGTACCGAGGGTTCGAATCCCTCTCTTTCCGTTTTTGTTGATGACTTGGTATTTTCTTTCGAATTTATCGCGAGCTCTTTTTATTTTTTAATAGTTAAAGATGTGTAATAGATAAAATCCTACTAAGAACATTTAAAAATCAAGCGGGGAAAACAAAAACCTTATTTTTTATTCTTCACGTCCAGGATTACGTCCTGGATCATTAGACAGGAATCCGAAGATAAAGAGAGAAACAAAGAATATCACTACCGTGTAAACAAATAGTTTGAGAGTAAGCATTACATAATCTCCAAGATTTTTTTTTAGTAAAAAAGAGAATAGATTCTCCGTTTTTATACCGCATACCCTACCATTTTTTTTTTTATTTTAACACCAAGAAATGAAGTGGGTAATCCAGATTTATCGCAGTTGTACAAGAATTTAAATATTTTAATTGAGGGTGTAAGACTTATCTGATCTTATCAATTCTTATAATTTTTTTTCAATAAATCAAATTATGAATTTTTCTAGACAGTATTAAAGATACTAGATATCATCGAAAACTTACAGCAGCTTGCCAAACAAAGGCTAAGAGAAAAAAAAACAGGGGTATTACTGGCATAACATCTACGATTGGATTTAAAAAAGCGTAGGCCTCGGGCAGTTTGGCGACGAAAAAACTACTTGAATAAAGAGCAGAATTAAGACAGATACAGATCAAACTAAATATATTAAGCATAACAAACATTTTGTTGTTGAGGATAATTGTATTTTATTTATTTTGATTGAGTTATTAATAAATTGAGTTTTTTTATTATTATAAATATGTTATTATTCATAGAAGATAAAAATGAATAAAAAGAAAATAAGATAGACCAAAAAACTTTCTTTGATTTGAATTCACCCAATCAAAAACCCTTCAATTCTCAAATCAAAAGAGAATAGAATAAATCATACTTTCATACAATATCTTAATTGAATTATATGTAATGATCAATAAATTCAGTTTAATTCTATGTCTACATGTATAAAAATTCTAGTAATCTATTTTATAGATAATTTATAGATAATAGATATTTAGACTGGAGTTGACGAACAACCAGTAACAATATTAGTGTTTATTAGTGTCGACTAGAAATGGGGCGTGGCCAAGTGGTAAGGCAACGGGTTTTGGTCCCGCTATTCGGAGGTTCGAATCCTTCCGTCCCAGAGCATACCTGACCCATGAATTATTTTATTAATATAATATATCTTTTTTATTAAGATATATATCTATAATCATAATAAAATATATCAAAATAAAAAAAAAAGATTGTCTTTTCGAACAGTCTTCGGTTTAAGAGTATAATATTGGTATATAATGTGATTCTTGTTTATTTTTTTTTTTTATATCAAATCTGAATCATATCTTTTTTCCAAATTTAATCGAGTTCAAATACCACGCATATGAAATTGAATCTATTTTTGATTTGTTAAATATTACTCAATATGAAATATGAAAAAATAACAACCTAAATCTTCAATCTTTCCTTAATATCAGTCTTTTTTTTTAAATCATTGATGGTTTAATCCAATATGGATTTATCTCTCTCTTATGATGATAAAAGTGAATGGTCCTTACTCTAAAACCTTATGAAAAATTCAAATAATGAAATGATATTGAGCAGGAAATTATTCAATTAATTAAATCTTTTTAATGATTTCTTATGAGTTCTTGGTACTCGAAGAAGTGTGAAATTGTTGAATTTATCCTATCACGTTACTTGAAGATAGAGATTCAAAATAACCTGTTTATTCGTGTTTATTTATTCATGTTATGTTAGTTATAATTTTTTTATTAAATAATAAATTAAAAAATAAACATATGGGGTTAAATTGATTGAATTCTTGCTGAGACTTCTTCATAAATTATCCATTCTTCATATAGAAGAAAAAAGTATAGATTACTATGTACCGACCGAACCAATGATTATTCATGATTCCATAATTGAATCAATTACATACTGGTTTCAAACTGAAGGAATGTTATGGTAAAACTTCGTTTAAAACGATGTGGTAGAAAGCAACGTGCGACTTGAAGGACATGATCCGCTGTGGATTCTTACACCCACCATTTTTTATATTATATAGGAATGAAAGTGCTCTTGGCTTGACATCATTTGTTCTGTTCCACTGCAACCCTCATTTTTAGAGTTTTGTAATGTAAATAGTGCACGATGGAGCTCGAGTAGAAAGTATTGATTAATTTCTCAAGAGCAAGAATCTAAGGTTAGTATCGATCAATAAATTGGAACAACTTCGTAAGTATATTTTCGATATATAAATCTAAGGGATCCAATTCGATAAAATTTCAAATTAATAAAGTAAAATTTGTTGGAATTGGTAAAACTCTTTCGATCAAATCATAAAGTAAAGTGTATTACGCAGGAATCAACCATTCATATGATTCTTTGATAGAAAGAAATCACAAAAAATGGTATGTTGCTGCCATTTTTAAACGATTTTAAGATCACCGAAGTAATGTCTAAACCCAATGATTCAAGACAAAGATCCTGGAACAAGGAAATACCTTTTTCAATTGTTTCAACAACTAGATCAGAATGAAGAATCAAAATAGATTCTATAGATTCTAAGGTAGACAGACAAAAAGGGTTAGAGACCACTCAATAAATGAAATACAATACCTAAAAGATTTCTTTTGAGTTATTTGAGAGCTATTCAACTTGAGTTATGAGAGTGCAAATTGTAAATACTAATAATTACATTTTTTTCTTTTTTTTTTTCGGTTGGGGAAGAATAAGAAAAAAGTACTTAAATCAATAATCTAATTAATTTGATGATTTTATGGATATATTTGATATTATATACATAGACATAATTTCGAATTTTCTCGAGCCGTACGAAGAGAAAACTTCTTATACGTTTCTAGGGGGGGGGGTATTGTTCATCTATCCCAATGAGCCATTTATCGAATCGTTGCAATTGATGTTCGATCCCGACGGGAGGGAAGAGATCTTCGTAAAGTGGGTTTTTATGATCCGATAAAGAATCAAATCTATTTAAATGTTCCCGCTATTCTATATTTTCTTGAAAAAGGCGCTCAACCTACAGGAACTGTTCATGATATTTCAAAAAGGGCGGGGGTTTTTACGGAACTTCGCCTTAATCAACAAACAAAATTCAATTAATGAAATATAAAAAAATAATATAAAATAAAGAAGATGTGAATGAGTTGTATATAGCTTTGTATAACCTTTTTGTTTCTTTGCTATTTCCTCTTTTGTTCTATTCATATTAGACTCAATTTCTAATTGTTACTATAGAATGTTGTCTTTTATAACGACAAAAATCTATTTTTTTTTTTTTATTTATATCAATAAAATAGATAGAATAAAGATCAAGTGAATAAATAATAAATGAAGTAATCGGGTCTATAAATATAAAATTTTGAGATTACTGTCAATGAATAGGTTTTCGGTGGAACTCTATGAACAAATAAAAAAACACAAAGGATTAAACTGGTTTATTTTGCTTTTACTTATCCAATAAACCTCATTTTTTTTTATACTTTTCTCCTTATCTTCCTTAATTTATTCTTCCACCAATATTGTATATATGTAGTGCCAATCCAACACAAGTCCTTGCTTTTTTTATTTAAATTTAAATAATTCAAATTGATTGAAATTGGAATTGTTAGTTAGATTTATAATTTGTTTTATCTTTTGTATTTTTTTCTCAGCATTCATATTGACAACAGTGTATCAAATAAATATAATCCGATCGTGGATAAAAGGATCTATTTATATCCCCTTCCCATAGATTTTATTTCATTCAAATAACGGTTTCTTGGGTTTTGTATGATACAAGAAATCTTTTTTTGATTAAGATTAAAATCAATAAAAATCTATATATACTAATTAATGGATAACATAAGAGACAGGGGGCGGTTTATAAATATTTTACTTTAATCCCAATCCCAATTCCTATTTTTATCTGAGAATTTTTTGTATTTTCATCGGATCTATTCATTTTTATTGTGTTCAGAATATAATCAATTAGAAATTTTTAAATTTTTGCTATTTTAATGTTTTGATTGGTTTTGATTGCGTTGTGCAATTCAATCTTTTTATTTATTAGGATTACGATTGTATCTACACATTCTAATTATTTTTGGGGGGTTGCTAACTCAACGGTAGAGTACTCGGCTTTTAAGTGCGGCTAGCATCTTTTACACATTTGTATGAAGCAACAGATTCGTCCATACCATCGGTAGAGTTTGTAAGACCACGACTGATCCTGAAAGGAATGAATGGAAAAAGCAGCATGTCGTATCAATGGATAATTCTGAGAATATTTAATTCTTACCGAATGGGTCCAAAACCTTATTTGAATTGTTTGAATTCTTGGCGTGTAACAATTTTTTTTTATAAATTTGGTCGAGTGAATAAATGGGTAGAGCCCTACTATGGTTCCAATTATAGGGAAACAAAAAGTAACGAGCTTCTGTTCTTAAATTTTTGAATGATTACCCGATCTAATTAGACGTTAAAAATATATTAGTACTTAATGCGGTAAAGACTTTTCCCATGAGTGGATTATAAATTTCTTATGAGTCCTAATTATTAGCTATTACCCATTATGGGTAGAGATAAATGTGTAGAAGAAGGCAGTGTATTGATAAAGATTTTTTTTTTCAAAATCAAAAGAGCGATTGGATAGAAAAAATAAAGGACTTCTGACCATCTTCTTACCCTAGAATGAACATAAATCAATTAGATGAAAAAGAGAGGCTAGAGAGTCCGTTGATGAGTCTTACTTGTTTCCGAGGTATCTATTCTTTTCTTACTATAATACCTTGTTTTGACTGTATCGTACTATGTATCATTTGATAACCCAATAAATCACCTATTTCTTTTCTGGTTCAAATATAATAAAAAATGGAAGAATTTCAAGGATATTTAGAACTAGATAGATATCAGCAACATGACTTTCTATACCCACTTATCTTTCGGGAGTATATTTATGCACTTGCTCATGATCATGGTTTAAATAGATTTATTTTGTTGGATAATGTAGGTTATGACAATAAATCTAGTTTACTAATTATAAAACGTTTAATTAGTCGAATGTACCAACAGAATCATTTTATTATTTCCGCTAATGATTCTAACCAAAATAAATTTTTTGGGTACAACAAAAATTTGTATTCTCAAATGATATCGGAGGGGTTTGCAGTCATTGTGGAAATTCCGTTTTCCCTACGATTAGTATCTTCCTTAGAGGCGACAGAAATCGTAAAATCTTACAATTTACGATCAATTCATTCAATATTTCCTTTTTTAGAGGACAAATTCCCACATTTAAATTATGTATCAGATGTACTAATACCCTACCCCATTCATCTGGAAATCTTGGTTCAAACACTTCGTTATTGGGTGAAAGATCCCTCTTCTTTGCATTTATTACGACGCTTTCTTCACGAGTATTATAATTGGAATAGTCTTATTACCAAAAATAAATATATTTTTTCAAAAAGTAATCCACGATTATTTTTGTTCCTATATAATTCTCATGTATGTGAATACGAATCCATCTTACTTTTTCTTCGTAATCAATCTTCTTATTTACGACTAACCTCTTCTGGGATCTTTTTTGAGCGAATAAATTTCTATGAAAAAATAAAATATCCTGTAGAACAAGTCTTTGCTAATGATTTTCCGGCCGCCGTCTTATGGTTCTTCAAGGACCCTTTTATGCATTATGTTAGATATCAAGGAAAATCAATTCTGGCTTCAAAGGATATCCCTCTTCTGATGAATAAGTGGAGATATTATCTTGTCAATTTATGGCAATGTCATTCTTATGTGTGGTCTCAACCAGGAAGGATTTATATAAACCAATTATCCAAGCATTCCCTTTATTTTTTGGGGTATTTTTCAAGTATGCGGCCAAACCTTTCGGTGGTACGGAGTCAAATGCTAGAAAATTCATTTATAATGGATAATGCTATGAAGAAGCTCGATACACTAGTTCCAATTGTTCCTTTGATTGGATCATTGTCTAAAGTTAAATTTTGTAATGCATTAGG